AGAAGATTGTTTACGAAGAAACAACAAGAAAAATTCATATTCTGATACATAAGAGTTATATAGGAATCGAAATAGTCTTTTATTTTCATTTGAAAAATGAAAAATCGATTTCATTGAAGTAATAAAAGTATTCCAATTCGAATAATAGTTGAGAAAGAATCGCAATAAATGCAAAGATGGAACATCTTGGATCCGGTATTGAAGGAGTTGAAGCAAGATTTCTAAATGGATAGGATAGGGTACTTCTATATACGATAGATAATGTAAATGCAAAAATTTGTCTTCTAAAAAAGGAAATATTGAATGAATAGATCGTAAATTCTGAAACTTTGGTATTTCCTTTTCTTCCGGACAAGACAATTCTCGCAGCGAGAATGGGATTTCTACAACAATTGCAAACCCCTCAGATAGAATCTGAGAATAAAACTCAGAATAAAAATAATTGTTGTAATCCAATAATTGATCTTGGTTAGGATGATTAACCGAATTAATCCAAAAATTCTGTTGATACATCCGAATAATTAAACGTTTTACAAGTAGTGAACTAAATTTCTTGTTATTAGAACCGACAATTTCGATAGGTTCGGAACCATTTAATCCATAATCATGGGCAAATGCATAAATATACTCCTGAAAGAGTAGTGGGTAGACGAAGTATTGTTGACGAAATTTCTGTTTTTCTGAATACCCTTCGAATTTTTCCATTTGTATTTCTACTTGAATCAGAGAGAAGAAATATTTCTCGATTTATCAAATGATAATACATAGTGCAATATGGTCAGAACAGGGTGTTACATTTTAACATACAAACCCTGGAAAGAAAGGGAGTCTAATCACAGATTTTTTTCTGCTCCTTCCAATTAATTTCTTTTTGTTCTAATTACTCCTTCTAATTACAAAAGAGAACAAATCCTTTATTTTTGCAGGCCAATTGCTCTTTTGACTTTGGAATACAGTCTCTTTATCAATATACTGCTTCTTTTACACATTCAATCCATAACATCCCCTTTCAATCTAAAATCAAGAATAATTAGGATTTCTAAAAAAAAGGCAAAAATCAAGGGTCTACACTCATAGGAAAACCCAACCTTTCCCCGCATCAGGCACTAATCCATTTTTAACGTCTAATTAGATCGGGGAATCATTCCAATTAAGAAGTTAAGCTCGCAGCTTTTTATTTTAACAGAATTGGAGCCAGGCTCTATCCATTTATTCACTAGACCCAGAAAATCGGAATTTTTTTATTCCATTCCAAAAATCCAATATAAGAAATCCATTTTATTACGACATGCTATTTTTTCCATTCATTACCCTTGAGGATCAGTCGTGGTCTTCTAGACTCTACCAAGAGTCTGGACGAATTTATTGCTTCATCCAAATGTGTAAAAGATCATAGTCGCACTTAAAAGCCGAGTACTCTACCATTGAGTTAGCAACCCATATAAAATAGGATCTTAGATACGATCAAAATCCAAAAATCAATGGAATTACACCGCACACTCCTGCCAAAACATTGAACTAGCAGGACATCAAAAGAAAGATTTTATCATCCATTCAAAAACTCAAATACCAAGATGAACGGATCCTGTTCAATTTCACTAAGATAAAAAAAAGAGGGACCCATCATGATGGTAAAATTTGGATTTTTTTAGCTTTTTTTATTTTATTTATTTAAAGAAAAAAAATCTTGTATGAGAGTACATGCAAGAAGGACAACCCTATCATTTGAGCAAAGTGTAGGCAGAAAAACCTAATATGGAATAAGGATAAAGAGACTTATCTATCTACAAATTCTAGATGTTCAACATACGTTTGTCAATGGAAATACAATGGTAAGAAAAAAATGAGATAGAAAAAGTAAATAAAATTAGGGCTTTTGTTGGATTGGCACGACATAAATCCAGTCAAAAATAGGACTAAGAAAGAGGCAAATTGTTTCTAAATAGTTAGACAACGAGGTATACTAGTGAGCCCCCCCCTCTCCTACTTTATTTATTCATTTAGTTCTTCAATTAACTCAAAGTTCTTTCTTTTTGTTTAAAGAATTCTGCCTTCCTTAAAATATCATAAACAGTTCTTGTAGGTTGAGCACCCTTTTCAAGGAAATAAAGAATAGCTGGAACATTTAAACAAGTTTGATTCTTTATCGGATCATAAAAACCTACTTTTCGAAGATCTCTTCCTTCTCTTCGAGATCGAACATCAATTGCAACGATTCGATAGACAGCTTATTGGGATAGATATAGATAAACAAAGCCCCCCCTAGAAACGTATAGGAGGTTTTCTCCTCATACGGCTCGAGAAAATGATTCGAATTTCTGTCTATAATACAAGTAGATAGAAATTAATCAAGTAGATAGAAATTAGACTATGACTTGCTTGAATTTCCTTACAGAAAAAACAAATTTCATTTATACTCATGACTCAAGTTGGATAATTTTGACTGACAGACTTCAAGGGAAAAAAAATCCTTCGAAATTTTTTGAGTCGTCTCTAAACTATTTTCTTTGCCTCATCTCGAACGAATTGACTTTTATTTCTTATTCTGATCCAATTCCATCTATTGTTGAGACAATTGAAAATCGTGTTTACTTGTTCAGGAATCCTTTATCTTTGATTTGTGAAATCCTTGGGTTTAGACATTACTTCGGGAATTCCTATTCTTTTTTCTCTCAAAAAAGTAGCAACATACCCTTTTTTCTTATTTCCTTCGATAAAGCTTTTCCCTCTTCTATAGAAATCGAATATGAGCGGTTGATTCTGATAGACTTTTAATCGAAAGAGTTTTCCCAATCTTCCCAAATTGGACTTTCTTCTCTTTTTAACTTTTGATTTCTATATTAAGGGTAGACTGACAAAGTTGGCCCAATTTATTAGTTTTCACTAACCCTAGATTCTTTCCCTTGCTAAAAAATCAATTCTGTCCTCTCGAGCTCCATCGTGTACTATTTACTTTTACTTACAAATTACTTACAAACAACCCAGCGCAAATTCGGTTCGGGACAAATAGAACAGACTATGTCGAGCCAAGAGCATTTTCATTACTATGGAAAATGATGGATAGCAAAATCCACAATCGATCGTGTCCTTCAAGCCGCACGTTGCTTTCTACCACATCGTTTTAAACGAAGTTTTACCATAACATTCCTCTAATTTTATTGAAAAGTGGTATAGGAAATGGATCCAATATGGTGGAATCATGAATAGTCATTAGTTTTGTTTTTTGTATACTAATTCAAACTTGCTTTGCTATCTATGGAGAAATACGGATAAAAGAAATAAGTATTTATTGGGGAAGACTCCGCAAAGATCCAATTTTTTTAAACCCATATTCTATCATATGAATGAAATATAGTTGGAAAAAGACGAATAAACAAGTTTGCTTAAGACTTATTTATTATTGAATTTCCATCCTCAACAGAGGACTCGAGATGATCAATCCTGAAGTGAGAAGAGGAGAATCGACTTTTCTCCAACAAATAAACTATCAATCTCCAAAAAAGTTTAATTCATTTAATTAATATGTTAGATTAGCAACCTTTTTTTCTGTAATAAAAACAATTAACTATTAACTAAATAAACTATTCCAATGAATAGATTGAAAATTTTTTGGTAGTTATAGAATTCTAGTAATTCTTCGACTCGAATACCAAAAGAAAGATAAAAATGAAGTAAAAAAGCACACATTTCGTGTAAAGTAAAATTAAGATCTTTGCTTTTACTTATCGCATCCTTTTTTACCGAAAAGAAGGAACTCAAAATCCAAAATAAGAAAAGTCTGGTTTTTTTACTCTATTCTATCCAACGAACAGTTCTTACCTTATCCTTACCGGAATGGATCATTCTGGATAGTTAAAGAATCGCAGATTGAGATCATTTTTGCTTAACCAAAGAAAGAGGAAGGACTCCTTTTTACTAATAATATAATACAAGAAAATTTGATCTCTACCATAAAGGGATAGGTCTCATTTTTTATACAGTGTTCTACGGCAAATTTCACACTTTTTTATGAAAATAAAGACTTTCATCATTTCAATTTGACTGGACTTGACACTTGATTATGTTTTCTGAGAAAGAAAAAGAATGCTTAGGAATGCATCTAATCTTAAAGTTCATAAGATAAAATTATTCTCTTTAATAAACTTTTGTCTCGTACGGGATACAATGCGATTTCATCTTTCGTTTCATCAGAAAAAATCTGGGACGGAAGGATTCGAACCTCCGAGTAACGGGACCAAAACCCGCTGCCTTACCCCTTGGCCACGCCCCATTTCGGGTTTTATGCGATACTAATAACTATTAGTTTATTTGTTATTCGTCAACCCTACTTCAATTACATAAAAAATGAAAGGTATTCTCTTGCTAGGATTCTAGACATGCAGATAATATAGAATCCAAAAAGTGCATTGATCATTACATGGAATTCTATTAAGATATTATATGAAAATCGAATTTCTTCCATTCTCATTTGAGAGTGCGAATACAAGGAGGTATTTTGTGTTTGGGAAAATCCGAAGAAAAAAGGATTTGGAATCCTCCTTTTCCTTTTTCCCTTAGAAAAATAACTCAATCAAAATCCAATTATCTACTCTACAAGAACGAAATGCTTGTTATGCCTAATATACTTAGTTTAACCTGTATCTGTTTTAATTCTGTTCTTTATCCGACTAGTTTTTTCTTCGCCAAATTGCCCGAAGCTTATGCCATTTTCAACCCAATCGTAGATGTTATGCCTGTCATACCTGTACTCTTTTTTCTATTAGCCTTTGTTTGGCAAGCTGCTGTAAGTTTTCGATGAAATCTTTATTACTCTGTCTCCCAAATGGAATGATGTATTCATTCCAAAAAAATTGGAAAAATGGATAAGTCTTATATTATGAACCTTCGATTCGAAAATTCAAATTCTTCTACATTGAATGTATAGCTGCAGCAATAAATTTGGATCAGCCTTTCTACCCTCCGCATGCACCTACGTTGAGCAGGTACCTTTAGGTAACCACACAATACCTAACCTAATCTTTTATATTGATAAGAGTGCTTATTAAGAGTGCTTATTGTAAATCAATTCTTGCAATTTTTTGCAAAAATTGATTTTTGCATTTTATTTTAAGTTCTCAAAATAATTTTGAGGTCTCAAAATAAAATAAACAAAACCCATCCTAGTGGATCTGTATGGTAAGGAAAAATGGGTAATCTATTCCTTAAAAAAAAATCTTGGAGATTATGTAATGCTTACTCTCAAACTTTTTGTTTATACAGTAGTGATATTCTTTGTTTCCCTCTTTATCTTTGGATTCTTATCTAATGACCCAGGACGTAATCCTGGGCGTGACGAGTAAAAACTCAAAAATTTTTGGAATTTTTTCTTGCAAATTGGATTTGTTTCGTACATTTATCTATGAGAAAATCCGGGGGTCAGAATTCCTTCCAATTCAAAAGTCCCAAATGATCCGAGGGGGCGGAAAGAGAGGGATTCGAACCCTCGGTACAAAAAAATTGTACAACGGATTAGCAATCCGCCGCTTTAGTCCACTCAGCCATCTCTCCCTGTTCCAAATCGAAAGGTTTTCGTGATATGACAGAGGCAAGAAATAACGATTGCAAAAAATCCTTCCTTTTTCTTTTAAAAGTACATAAAAATTATATTGCCAATTCCGTTTTCGTTTTAGTTATATTCTTTTTTCTTAATGTTAATAAAAAAAAGAAGAAAATTCTTCTTTTTTCTTTCTAAAATTCGATATTGGTTGAGAGACAATCAGATAGATTTTGTCTTCAGCGGGCATTTCCATATAGGACTTGTTATAATAAAAAAAGCGGGTTATATAAAAAAATAAAAAAGTCTTTTTTATTAACAAAGCAAAAAGGGTTCTTATCAAACCCACCAAAAAATTGGAAAGAAAGATAAAGTAAGTAGACCTAACTCCTTGAATGATGCCTCTATCCGCTATTCTGATATATAAATTCGATGTAGATGAAATTGTATAAGCGGATTTTTTTGTATTTCCTTAGACTTAGACCGAGCAAGGCAAGAATTTATCGCTATTTAGATTTCATATTCTTGTTACTAGATGCTCTATAGGAATAAGAAGAAATCGCAACTCCTTTCTGCTACACATAAAAATGGATTTCGAAAGTCAATTTTTCTTTTCAATATCTTTTTTTTCAGAATCCTATTTTTGTTTTTATCTTAAAAGATAGGCTTTGAAATAGGAATCTTGAAATAGGAATCGTGGAATAATGCTGAGTTCCAATGTTTATTTCTATAGTATAAGAAAAACTAATCGAATCAAATTCATGGATTCAACGCGACTTCGGTTGTGACCCCATAGATAAAAATGCAAGATTTCTATCTTCGAGACCATTGAAAAAGGGCATTGAACGAGAAATAAATCGTCCATAGATAATAAAACTATCGTATGCCTTGGAAGTGATATGAGGTGCTCGGAAATGGTTGAAGTAATTGAATAGGAGGATCACTATGACTATAGCCCTTGGTAGAGTTACTAAAGAAGAAAATGATCTATTTGATATTATGGACGACTGGTTACGAAGGGACCGTTTTGTTTTTGTAGGATGGTCCGGCCTATTGCTCTTTCCTTGTGCTTATTTCGCTTTAGGAGGTTGGTTTACAGGGACAACTTTTGTAACCTCTTGGTATACCCATGGATTGGCTAGTTCCTATTTGGAAGGTTGCAATTTCTTAACCGCGGCAGTTTCCACCCCTGCCAACAGTTTAGCACACTCTTTGTTGCTACTATGGGGCCCAGAAGCACAAGGGGATTTTACTCGTTGGTGTCAATTAGGCGGTCTGTGGACTTTTGTCGCTCTTCATGGGGCTTTTGCGCTAATAGGTTTCATGTTACGTCAATTTGAACTTGCTCGGTCTGTTCAATTGCGGCCTTATAATGCAATTTCATTCTCTGGTCCAATCGCTGTTTTTGTTTCTGTATTCCTGATTTATCCACTGGGGCAATCCGGTTGGTTCTTTGCACCGAGTTTTGGCGTAGCAGCGATATTTCGATTCATTCTCTTCTTCCAAGGATTTCATAATTGGACGTTGAACCCATTTCATATGATGGGAGTTGCCGGAGTATTAGGTGCGGCTCTGCTATGCGCTATTCATGGGGCGACCGTAGAAAACACTCTATTCGAGGACGGTGATGGTGCAAATACCTTCCGCGCTTTTAACCCAACTCAAGCTGAAGAAACTTATTCAATGGTCACTGCTAACCGCTTTTGGTCCCAAATCTTTGGTGTTGCTTTTTCCAATAAACGTTGGTTACATTTCTTTATGCTATTTGTACCCGTCACCGGTTTATGGATGAGTGCTATTGGCGTAGTCGGCCTGGCTTTGAACCTACGTGCCTATGACTTCGTTTCTCAAGAAATCCGTGCAGCGGAAGATCCTGAATTTGAAACTTTCTACACCAAAAATATTCTTTTAAACGAAGGTATTCGTGCGTGGATGGCAGCTCAGGATCAGCCTCATGAAAATCTTAT